ATTGCCAAAAATTAATATGGTGATATTTCCATTTCTTCATTATAAGATGAGTTCCTTTTGAAGCCAGAAGGGATTTTCCTTGATATCTAGCATAATGCATGAAAGGATCCTTGAACAATCGTAGGGTTTTATGAAAATCATTACGAAAAACTATTGCAATATGCTCGATTTTTCCATAGAAATGTGTTCTATCAATAAAGTCTTCAAAGGATGTTGATAATAAATGAGAAGAATGTTTACGTATAAAACAAAACACGGATTCACATTCAAATAAATAATAATTATAGAGTAAACGAAAGAATCTTTGATTCTCTTTTGAAAAGATAGAAATGGATTTTCTTAGAGTAATAAAATTACTCCCATTCGGATATTCGTAGATAAAAAATCGCAATAAATGCAAAGTGGGAACATCTTGTATCCAGGATTGTAAAATTTGAACCAAGATTTCGAAATGAATGGGATAAGGTATTAGTATATCTGACACATAATTTAAATGTGAAAATTTGTCCTCTAAAAAAGGAAATATTGAATGAATAGATTGTAAATTCTGAGATTTTGGTATTTGTTTTTTTTTAGCAAGTAAAGGTCGCAGTGAGAAAGGAATTTCTAGAATAATTGAAAAACTCCCGGATATCATTTTAGAAAAAAAAGGATTGTTGCGTCCAATAAATATATTTTGGTTAGAATCATTAAACGAATTCATAAAAAACTTCTGTTGATATATTCGAGTAATTAAACGTTTCACAAGTAATAAGCTGGATTTATTGTCATAACCTAAAATTTCCATGGATTCGTAAAAAATGGATCCATTTAAACCATGATTATGAGCAAGCACATAAATATACTCTTGAAATAGAAGTGGGTATAGTAAGTGTTGTTGTGGATATCTATCTTTTTCTAAATATTTCTTTAATTTTTCCATTTTAAATCATCCTTGAACCAGAATCAGAAGTCCCTCTTGCGTTATAAAATGATACATAGTGCGATATGGTCAGAACAAAGTATGTATATAAAATTATGTACATAGGAATATCAAAATAGATACCGGTTAGTCCAGTTAACGGATCTTCTTCTCTTTTTCCATAAAATGGTTTTATATTTATTAACATTACAAAGGAGAAGGCTAAAAATCCTTTATTTTTGCAACCCGATCGCTCTTTTGATTTTGGAATGAAGAAATTTTCTTTATCAATATACTGTTTCTTTTACACATCTGTCTCCATCTATAATGGAAAAAAAAAATAATTAGGATTCAAAAAATGGATGACCCACTCACAGGGAAATCCTTTCCCGAATCGGGCACTAATTCTTTTTTAACATCTAATTAGGTCGGGTAATCATTCAAATTAAGAACATAAGCTCGTTGCTTTTTGTTTCTCTGGAATTGGAGCTTAGTACTCTATCCATTTATTCACTCGACCAAATAGTCAATGCTAACCCCCCCAAAAAAATAAAAAAAAAGTTTTGTACCAATTCGGAAAGAATGGTGTATCCCGCATTAAAAATTAATACGACATGCTATTTTTTCCATCCATTACCTTTCAGGATCAGTCGTGGTCTTATAGACTCAACCAAAAGTCTAGACGAATTTGTTGCTTCATCCAAATGTGTAAAAGATCTTAGTCGCACTTAAAAGCCGAGTACTCTACCATTGAGTTAGCAACCCCACTAACTATCTACAATTAGATATAATCAAAATAAAACTAATAAAATAAAAATCGAATGTTGTTATGTTATACAGAATATTCCGCTATTTATAGCTTATAGCGGAAACCCGTTGGGAAGAAGTTATCTATAATAGATTACCCAAAGAAATAGGTAAAAGAAATTTCCATCCAAGATTTAATGATAATAAATTAATTAGATTACATAACCCAAACAAAAAAACTTTGTGAACTAGCAAAAAAGAAAAAACAAGGATTTTTTAATCAATTTATCAATTTTATTCTTCTTTTTATTCTTCTATACTGTATATATATACAATGTTATTCTATATTATAATTATATATAGAATAGAAATATATATACTAGAAAGCTATTATATATATAAATATAAATTATACATAAATAGAAATTCTAGATATAAAATAGAAAGATAAACATATAAACATATATATATATATAAAAAAAAGGAAGGGATCACATAAAAATATAAGGGATTTTCCAATAAATGGAGATGACAAAATGGACAAACCGTCAAAATTTAATAATTTATCTTTTCACTATTCCTCTATGAGACTAAAGACGGCAAATCAATCGTTTGAATAAATTAAAAAACCAATCAATATGAGACATGGATCCATAGACCTATTTATCCACGATCGAATTATATTTGTTCAATACATCATTGTCAATATTAATTAAAAACAAATAAAACTAACGAAATCCAATAAAGGAAAGGATTAGTGTTGGATTGGCACGACATAAAATAAATAAAAAATAAATAAATGGGATGAAAAATAGGAAAGAACTAGAAAAAATATATAATCTATTCAATTAAGGCCATATCATAACTAAAAAAAAAAAAGGGAATTCAGTGTTTGTGGGTAAATTCACGCATAACAAGAATAAATGTATGAATAGAGAAAAAAGTAAAATGTTGGGGGAAAAGATGATACAAAGATACATATGAGTTGTCCTAATCCACCTTTTTTATTATTTTTTTACTTTAATTTACTTTTTTATTTTGATTAATTTGAAGTTCTTTAAATAATTCTGCTTTCTTAAAAATATCATAAACCGTCTCTGTGGGTTGAGCCCCTTTTTCAAGAAAATCTAAAATAGCAGGAACATTTAAATAAGTTTGATTCTTTATTGGATCATAAAAACCCACTTTCTGAAGATCTTTTCCTTCTCTTCGGGATCGAACATCAATTGCAACAATTCGATAGATGGCGTATTGGGATAGACAAAAAAGGCCCCCCCTAGAAACGTATAAGAGGTTTTCTCCTCGTACGGCTCAAGAAAGAATGATTCCAATTTATTTCTATATGTATGATATATTTTCTGTATATTTCATTATCAATATTACAATTTCATTATTAATTATTATGTATATCTTTATTCTGTATACAAATGGGGTATATGTCTATTTAGTCAAAATTTGTTTTGAATTTTTATTTAAAATTCCTTATATTATATAATATAAATATAAATTTTGATAATTCAAAGAATTTCTAGTAAAAAGAATTTATAGTAAATAATCTAATTAATTAATATATGATAATAGAAAAGAAATACAAAAATTTATAAATTAGATTAGAATTTGTGCTTTTTTTTCTTACTTACAGTAAAAAAAAAAAAAGAATATCATTCGTACTCATAACTCAAGTCGGGTAATTCTAAAAGAATTGTAAGGAAAATCCTTAGATATTTTTTGAGTCGTCTTTAATTTAATCTCTTTTATTTGTCTCATTGTAAATCTATTTTTATCCCTTATTTTGATATAATTATTGAGTTATTGAGACAATTGAAAAAAATGTTTCCTTGTTCCGGAACCCTTTATCTTTACTTTGTTGAATCATTAGGTTTAGACATTACTTCGGTGATCTTTACCTTTTTTCAAAATGGCAGCAACATACCTTTTTGTTTTTTATTTTATGGAAAGATTATACGAACAAGAATTTCCTTGTGATACAGTTTGGATCAAAAAAGTTTTAAGAATTAAACTTTAGACAAATTTTACTTTTTTTTTTTCAAACTTGTTAGCATTTTCCTTCTTCAATCCATATATGTATATGGAAAATTTATTTACAAAGTTGTTCCAACTTATTAATTGGCACTAACCCTAGACTCGTCCTCCTAATAAAAATACTTTTTTTTGCTCGAGCTCCATTATGTACTATTTACGATTTATAACCTAAGATGAGTTAGGGTACTCGGGAACAACAGAACCCACTATGTCGAGCCAAGAGCATTTTCGTTCCTATAGAAAATGATGGATGTAAGAATCCACATCAGATGATGTCCTTCAAGTCGCACGTTGCTTTCTACCACATCGTTTCAAACGAAGTTTTACCATAACATTCCTATAATTTAGAACCTGTATAGAATTGATTCAATTTGAATATAGAATCATGAATAGTCATTAGCTCGATCGGTACATAATACTCCCTACTTTTATCCTTTTTTATCTAGAGAATGCTGGCAAAAAAAGTTGGATTTTATTTTTAAGATTGATTTTTCACACTTTTTAAAGTATCAAAAATTAATAATAAATCCATCAAAAAAACTTTTCTCTTACTTTAATTTAGCATCCTGATTATCAATATGCTTTTTTTATAAAATAAAAATGGCTGAATTTTCTTTCTAATTCAATTTATAAGTCAGTACAATGATAATGAAATCAATAGCTAAAATTTTTAGTGGAGACCCTATCCATTCATTAAAATAAAATAATTTAATTATATCCAATTGACTCCTGGATCAATATGAATAGATTTCTAAATTCATGAAATTTTTTCAACGGGTATGAAAGAAAAAAATCTTGTATAAGGTCAAATTAAATAAAGACATTATGAGAGGAAAGATAAAAAAAATCCGGGGGGTATGATCCTTCGGTATCAATACAATATAAATAATATACAATTTTTAATTATTGGCGAAAATAATCATAAATAATTAAATATCCGTGAATATTTTCCGTTTAACCTTATTATTTATTATGGAGCTTCTTATGAAGAAGGAATATAATAATAAATAATAACGCAGAAAAAAAATTATCCATTATATTAATTATTAATGTTAATGGAATTCTCTATTATAGAGAATTCCATATTCTATATAGACATAAGATAGACATCAGCCTCAGTATATTCTATTCAGAATATTCTATATAGAATATAAACATAAACCTCAGTTATTTTATATTATTCAGGAATATTTCTCCATCAAAGAATTTTATTTCATCTACTTTAACAGAATCCATCGAGAAAATAAGTCTACCATGAATCCATATTAATTTAAGATCATTCATTTGAACCAGATACAAAGAAAAAAATGAGTCAAAAAAAAATACGTCTATTCATTATACATTGAACTATTAATTTAATAACAGAAAATATTTGAATAATATAGAATATATATAAATGTATCTTTAAATTGATATATTCTCTTGATTAATTTCTACTTATACAATACAAATACAAGTTCTATTGAGATCATGAATCATAGCTAAACCTGATATTTTAGTTAGGGGATATAACAATTTTTATTTTTTGCATTTAGAGATAAAATAGATCATTATCATGTGATAATTCAAATCTCATTATATGAGAGATCAAATATTTCTAAATAACTACCTTTAACTAAATAACTAACTTCAATATAATCATAAGTAATACAAATACATATCTAGATATTCCTTATTTTTTATAGGATGAAATTATTTATTATGTGTATCCACTACCCAAGGGAAAAAGTATTCCTTTAAAAAAATATTTATATAAATTTCATATTCAGTTAAGAGGGAATTACGTTTGCAAAAAAAAAAAAGGATCTTATCTTATTTTAAGACGAATCATAAAAATTTCAAATGAAAGATTGCTTTCTTTAAACATTTTCTTTTTGGATACAATTGCTCATTAGATCCAATCTTTCAATTATAATTGATCTGGGACGGAAGGATTCGAACCTCCGAATAACAGGATCAAAACCGGTTGCCTTACCACTTGGCCACGCCCCATTTCGATTTATATTTAACACTAAATTAATAAACACTCATATTATTTTAGTAATTATGGTCCCTTCGTCAATTAAAAATCCAATTTAAGATCCATTTTATTATATTAAATTAAGACATTTAATTAAATCATTTAAAATGAAATATTAAAAATTAAAGTAAAACCCTTTTTTTATAAAAAAAATTGTAAAGAGAAATAAATAAAATTTATAAATTAAATTCATTAATTAAATTAATGAATATATGAATTTATGAATATATAAATAAATATATACAGTGGGTAAAAAAACCATAAAAATTATAAATAATCTATTCTTAAATAATCTATTCTTATAAGTATAAGATAACTAATAAAAATTCTAATTAATTAACTAATTATTAATTGTTAATTTTCTTATTATTTTGTTATTTATTGTTATTCTTTGTTGCTAAAATGTTTATAAAATTTGATACATGTAGATTCAAATTTAATAGATATAGAAGAAAAAATTCATTGATCATTACATATAATTTAATTAAGATATTGTATGAAACTATAATTCCTTCTATTATCATTATCATTTGAAAATGTAAGGATTTTTGATTTTAAGGAGTTCGAAGAAAAAGAAGGATTTTTTGGCCTCCCTTATTCTTTTTTATTTTATCCTTATATCAATAACTTAATAAAAAAATTATCTGCAAAAACTATTTGTTATGCTTAATATCTTTAGTTTAATTTGTATCTGTCTTAATTTCGCCCCTTATTCGAGTAACTTTTTCTTCGCCAAATTGCCCGAGGCTTATGCCCTTTTCAATCCAATTGTAGACGTTATGCCCGTTATACCTCTATTCTTTTTTCTTTTAGCCTTTGTTTGGCAAGCTGCTGTAAGTTTTCGATGAAATTCTGACTATTCTCCTAAAAACGAACGTTTGTGATTTATTCGATAACGAAAGATTCTCACAATGAATAAGATCAGATAAGTCTTATATTAATATATGAACCCTCAATCCTAAAATTTTTGTAGATTTCTATTGGTATTGGATAACTGCAACCATAAATTTTGATCAATTTATCCCCTCGTTTTACCCTCCCAGTGAGCAGTAAATACGTCGGTTTCCCATGCAATATATAAATATAATTGTAAATGTAATATATAAATAGAATTGTAAATATGATATAATTGTAAATATGACAAATTTTTGTAATGAAGAAATCCGAATTTTATTACAAAAAATTTATGAATAAAAAAGAAAATTCTTTTTTTTTTTTTTTTTTTACGTTTTTTGATGTCGTATTAAAAAATATATATATATGTGATACAAAAATAGATAATCTATTCCCTTTTGAAAAAAAAAAAATGATTTGGAGATTGTGTAATGCTTACTCTCAAACTATTTGTTTACACAGTAGTGATATTCTTTGTTTCTCTCTTCATTTTTGGATTTTTATCTAATGATCCCGGACGTAATCCTGGACGTGATGAATAAAAAAACTGAGATATTTTCTTTCCATCTTTCCTCGCCTTTTTATATATTTTATACATTTAACTATGACAAAGACAAAACAGTGGAATAATGTTAATGTGTGTGTCTTTTTTTTTATTTGAAAAGGCGAGTCCAGGGAACGGAGAGAGAGGGATTCGAACCCTCGGTACGAATAACTCGTACAACGGATTAGCAATCCGACGCTTTAGTCCACTCAGCCATCTCTCCCAATTAAAAATTCAATTATTGATATAACACGTAAAGTAAAAAAATCCTTGTGATCCTTTGTTTAGTAAATTATAAATAAGAGCTAAGAGCAATGACATATATATAGATATAGAAAAAAATACCTTACGTCAATTTTGTACTTTTGTACAAAGATTCCTTTTTGATTCCCCCGGCCTGGCTAGGCACTAGCCGGGCCCTTTTTTTTATTCTATCCAATAAATCATTATGTATGATTGATACAATTTCAAATCAAAAATACTTGTTATTTAAGTAACAACAATAGAGATAATTTCCGTTTTTTCTTTTTTTTTTTTTTTATTTACTGAATAGAGCTACCATAAGAAATATTATTGCAATAAAAAAATACATAATAAAAATGTTCAAAGAATTTTTTCAAATAAATAAAACAAATAAAAATAGAATAAATTTCAGAATTCTTATAATTAGAACTTAATTCATTTTTTTGTTCAATTCAAGGAACAGGAACACACTTTAGTTAAACTTGATTGAGATACAATCAATTCGAAATTCTAATGCTTAGTAATAGAAAAAAGGGGGGGCTTTTTCTTCTTGTAGTTATATAACTCATTCTTATGGTACAATCTTATCGACTGCCTGAAAACAGAATTGTCCCTGCAAGGGATTTACCAATAAATTAAAAGAACTTTTCATGTTATTTAAATAAATGACCTTTTCTTCACCTATTTTATTTTAGCAAGTAACCCCGTGATACGAAATAGACGTCAACATTAAAATCTTCAAAATTTTTACACTATCTTAATTATGTCTTATTACTGTGTTCGACAAAAAGCCCATTGATATACAATAATTAAATTGTAGCGGGTATAGTTTAGTGGTAAAAGTGTGATTCGTTCTATTAAAAACTTAAATAGTTAAGGGATCTTTCGGTTTTATTAATATTCCGATCCAAAACCTTATTTCTTAAAAGGATTAAATCCTTTTCCTTCTTTTCAATGCTACTTTTGAGGAAAAATCTACATTTTCGCGATTTGTATCCTAATTAAAAAATAAAAAAATTTGGATTAGAAAATCGTGAAGCATAATTTTTTTCAAATTGATTCAATTTTTTTAGAATTGAATAAGTATAAATCAAGGATCCATGGATAAAGATAAAAAAACTTATTTCTAATCGTAACTAGATCTTCAATTTTTGTGTTATAAAGGTAAATTGAAGCCAAATAGCTAGAAAACGATGACTTTGGTTTACTAGAGTTATCCACATATTGTTTCAGCTCGGTAGAAACCAAATTTTTTTCCTCAGGATTGCACAAATAGAAGTAGGGAACGAAGTAACTAGAAAGATTTGTATAATACTTTCTTTCTACAGGGATTATCTATAAAGCAAATAATAAAAGCTGACATAGATGTTATGGATCTTCATTTTTTTCAGATTTATGAGAAATCCCATTTTCATACAGAATAACGGTTTTTCCGTTTTTTATTTTATGCTTAGATCCGGGAATACGTAAATTTTCCATAAAGGAGCCGAATGAAACCAAAAGTTCACGTTCGGTTTTGAATTAGAGACGTTAAAAATTATCAATCGACGTCGACTATAACCCCTAGCCTTCCAAGCTAACGATGCGGGTTCGATTCCCGCTACCCGCTCCATAACACATATTAATATGATAAATGCATGATTGATTTCTAGATAACTCCCTGTTTTTTTATCTAAAATATTTCCCACGTATGCATAATGAAATTAGCCTTTTTTTAGAACAAAATAAAAATATAAACGAATAAAACAGGAATGAAAAGCGTCCATTGTCTAATGGATAGGACAGAGGTCTTCTAAACCTTTGGTATAGGTTCAAATCCTATTGGACGCAATTTATTTCCATCTATTTTTTATTTATATACCAAATTATATAATTATATACCAAAAGCCCCATTTACTAGAATATTAATAATTTAATAAATATTAAATCAGAGACATTTCTCAAAAAAAATTCCTTTTCTAAGAATATATATAATGATAAAGTTATACTTGTTCCTGAATTATAAACAGTTCTTTTTGTTCTTTAATAGCTTCCTTCAAAAGTGCTTCTGCTTCTCCAGTAAATGTCTTGGTAGAAGATATAATTTCTTGGAACTCGGGTTTATTTTTTTTTAAGTAGGTACGTAATTGAACAAGAAATTTTTTTACTTGCTCAATTTCTAACGAATCTAGATATCCGTTTGTTCCGGTATAAATAGTAACTATTTGTTCCTCGACCGTAAGAGGGTCTGATTGGGGTTGTTTAAGCAACTCACGTAATCGTTGACCTCTTGCCAATTGATTCTGAGTAGCTTTATCAAGATCAGAAGCGAATTGTGCAAAGGCTTCTAACTCCGCGAATTGAGCTAGTTCCAATTTTAATTTGCCAGCTACCTGTTTCATGGCTTTAATTTGAGCTGCGGATCCGACTCTAGAGACAGAAATGCCCACGTTAATAGCAGGTCGAATTCCAGCATTAAATAAATCGCCGGATAAGAATATTTGTCCATCTGTAATGGAAATCACATTAGTAGGAATATAAGCTGAAACGTCTCCAGATTGAGTCTCAACTATTGGTAAAGCGGTCATACTTCCTTCACCTAAACTAGAACTTGATTTAGCAGCTCTTTCTAAAAGGCGTGAATGCAAATAAAAAACATCTCCCGGATAGGCTTCACGGCCCGGAGGTCTTCTTAATAAAAGGGACATTTGACGATAAGCTTGTGCCTGCTTGGATAGATCATCATAAATTATTGAAGTATGTCGTTTTATGTACATAAAATATTCAGCCAGAGTTGCTCCTGTATAAGGAGCAAGATACTGTAATGTCGCAGGAGAATCCGCCGTTTCCGCTACCACAATAGTGTATTCCATAGCCCCCCGTTCTTGGAACGTAGTTACCACCTGAGCTACGGAGGATGCTTTTTGGCCAATAGCCACATAAACACATATTACATTTTGCCCTTTTTGATTAAGAATCGTATCCGTTGCTACCGCCGTTTTACCGGTCTGTCTGTCCCCAATAATTAATTCCCGCTGGCCGCGTCCTATAGGGATCATAGAATCAATAGCAACAAGACCCGTTTGAAGAGGCTCATATACGGAACGCCTCGAAATAATACCAGGAGCGGGAGATTCAATTAAACGAGATTCAGAAGATGAAATTTCACCTCGACCATCAATAGGTTTAGCCAAAGCATTTACAACACGACCCAAATAAGCCTCACTTACCGGTATTTGAGCAATTCTTCCTGTTGCTTTTACGGAACTCCCTTCTTGGATCATCAAACCATCACCCATTAATACAACGCCAACATTATTTGATTCCAAATTCAGAGCAATACCTATTGTACCCTCTTCAAATTCTACTAATTCACCCGCCATTACTTCATCAAGACCATGAATACGAACAATACCATCACCCACTTGAAGTACAGTGCCGGTATTCACAATCTTTACTTCTCTATTATATTGTTCAATACGTTCGCGGATAATATTACTAATTTCATCGGCTCGAAGGGTTACCATTAGTATCTCTTAATTCTTTTTTGGAAGCATAGGAAAAAAATAATACCGGAACTCTAAATTAAATTAAAAAAAAAGTAGAAGAAGGGACTAATTAGTTATTTCTTCCATGACTCCTAGGATGCCAATATTCGCACTGATAGTACGAAGATGTAACTTACTATTCAAACGACTATTAAGAATCCCTAGAGCCCCTTGTAAGGCTTGTTGAAAAATTTGTTGTCGGACCTGATTAATAGCTCTTTGTTGTTCAAAACGAAGGGTTTCATTTTTATAATTTTCTAATTGTTCCAAACTATCAAAAGTGGCATTAATCAAATTTACTTTTTCTCGTTCTATCTCAGAATATCCATTTACTCGATACTCATCCGCTTCTGTTTCCACTTTACGTAAGCGGGTCCGAGCTTTTTCGAGCTGCTCAATAGCCCCTCTACGTAATTCTTCTGAATTTTGAATAGTACTCAAGATTCGCTGTTTTCGATTATCTAATAAATCATTTAATGAAAGTAGATTTTATTACCATTAATTTTACAACTTATAGAATCTCCTCCCGAACCAAACATGAATCTTTCGATTCATTTGGCTCTCACGCTCAATTATTTAATTTATGGGGATTCCCATATTTTTTAATATAATGAACCTGTCCCTTTTGTTTTTCTGTTCATACCGTATTTTTATATTGAAATTTATACAAGACCAGAAGGTTTGGGGGACTCTTCTGACCATACAAAAAATCTGTAATTGTCAGTAAAGTTGTTTTTTTATTTGTTTTATTATTTGTTCTTTATATATTCTTAATCCCATTTTTATTATATTAATAGAACTTATTCTCTTAATTTTATTTAATATCATTAAATCTCATATTATTAAGATTAATTCTATGTTATTATTTGTTGATTTAAAATAGAATTTAATAGATCTATTTTCCATTTTTTATTTACAATTTTTATAATTTTTTAGTCATTTCATTTAAAAATTTTATATTATAATAGATTCATTCTTTATGTTTTATTTTCTATTTAAAGAAAATATATAAAAATAACTAAAAAAATAACCAAATAAAATAAATATAACAGGTTTTTTGTTTACTATTTATATTATATCAAATTATTTAAACAAATTATTCACATCCAAAAATTCTTATTTTATCCATAGGTTGTCCATTCGGCATTGTATAAAAAAAGCTCAAGTGCCCTTTTCTGGTAAACGGATCAAATAATTTTATCCATATGAGTGTTTTATATCGGATAAATTACCAACTTTTAATTTTAAATTTTGAAACCCTTTTTGTACTGATGTAGTGGTAGAAAGAGTACCCTGTTATGCCTGGACTTCAAACAGTTTAGTCTTAACCATATTTATGGTCTCGGATTATTGGTTAATAGAGAATCAAAGTAAATTTATCAATAAGTCACGAAATGCTATGGTTCCCGCATATGATTTATTAATTTATTCAGAAGTAATTCGTCGAGATCTGCGCCTTTGTTTGCTATTTATATATTACAACTAAAATAACATACAAAATAAAGTGCAGCGGGTCAGGTCCAACCTATTCTTGAAATATACAACTCGCACACACTCCCTTTCCAAAAAAAATCAACACACCAAGTACTACGCTTAGATTTATTAAATTTGTTGCTAAAATATCGGTATTAAACCCAAAACTCCCGGCGGATGGCCAATGCCCCAAGGAAACGAAAGAATCGGTTACATTTTTCATATGTTCTCCTCTTATAGATAGGACTAGCAAAAAATAGAGTTCTTTTTTTATCAGTTCGAGCCCTTTTTTATTTACTTATTATTTTTTTTTTTTTTTACAATTTTTAAGAATCAATAAGTATCTTATTGGATTAGATCCCAGGTCTTACTTACATCAATTGTGAAATACCTTATGCAGTCTTTGCTAAAAGAAAAAGATATTTTCTTTACCGTGATTGTACTAAGAATGGGAAGGAAGAAAGCGAGCCTCTCTGCTAATACCCCATCCTCAAATCAGACCTTATCAAAAGTTTTGTCTCACCAAAGAAGTAATTGTAGAATTGAAGTGTTTATAAAATAGGAATAATCCAACAACAAATCCAAGTTGATAAATATCTAATATCTAAATTTAAAGAAAAAAGTACGTTACATACTTTCCTTTTTTCTTATTTATTGGATTAAACAAAAGGATTCGCAAATAAAAGTGCTAATGCCACGACTAATCCGTAAATCGTTAAAGCTTCCATAAAAGCCAAACTAAGTAATAAAGTACCCCGTATTTTACCTTCTGCTTCTGGTTGTCTCGCAATACCTTCTACAGCTTGTCCCGCAGCAGTACCTTGACCAACTCCAGGTCCAATAGAAGCAAGCCCCACGGCTAACCCAGCAGCAATAACGGAAGCGGCAGAAATAATTGGATTCATAATAAACTAAGTTCCTCGCACAAAAAAAGAAATGGTTAATGATACAATCAACCAATGAATTATTACTTTTTTTATCACTAAGTGATATAAGCTCTAAGTAACCAAAACCCCGAGAAGTACAAATTTTACAGAACTATTTCCATATTTCCTTTTTAGTTACTACCCATGATGTAGTTTTCATATGCATATGATACTAGTTATTACATTTCTTCCAAATAGAAAATTCTTACTTCTTTATTATTTACTGGATTCTATCCTTGTTATATCTTTAAATTGATCCCTTTATTCATTCAATGTGCAATCACAGATGAAACGGAATGATTTTTATTATAATTACATTAGAGCTTATAAATAATATAAAGATAGTTCTTCCTATATCACATATACATTTGTTTCTTCCATACCGCAAACCGCCTATGTCTTATATGGAATCCAATTAAAATTCTTTGAAAGATATACAAAAGATGAACTTATTTCATTCTATAATATAGAACTCTTTAAATATGCCTATTTTAACCTACCTAACCTATTTTTTTTAGCAGCACGTCAAAAAAAGATAACATAAAATTCTTATTAATTTAATGAGCCAAAAACTTAGGAAAAAAGAAAAAATCTTTTTCCTAAGTTTTTTTACAATTCCAGAATATAATCCTTTTTCCTACTATAACTCGAACTCGGGATCTTATATACATAATCTTATATACATATTTGTTTGTATCTATTATGCTTATTCCGTTTATATTCCCCAACCAAATTCTCTTGACCTACACATAAATTGGGATAAGCTTAACAAAAAAAAATAATTTTCAAAACTCTTCAATGATGACCCTCCATGGATTCACCTATATAAGCCGCGGCTAAAGTTGCGAAAATAAGAGCTTGAATACCGCTTGTAAATAATCCAAGAAACATAACAGGTATGGGAACTACCGAAGGTACTAAAGAAACAAGAACAACAACTACTAATTCATCTGCTAATATATTTCCAAAAAGTCGAAAACTCAGTGATAAAGGCTTTGTGAAATCCTCTAAGATGTTAATTGGTAAAAGTATTGGAGTTGGTTGAATGTATTTTCCAAAATAACTCAACCCCTTCTTGCTAAGACCCGCATAGAAATATGCCACTGACGTGGGTAAAGCTAAAGCAACAGTAGTATTTATATCATTCGTTGGGGCAGCTAACTCCCCGTGAGGTAACTCTATAATTTTCCAAGGTAAAAGAGCGCCTGACCAGTTCGAAACAAAAATAAATAGGAACATAGTTCCAATAAAAGGAACCCAAGGACCATATTCTTCCCCAATCTGGGTTTTGCTCAAGTCTCGAATAAATTCAAGGATATATTCAAAGAAATTCTGACCGGCGGTCGGAATGGTTTGTGGATTCCGGACAGCTATAGTAACCGAACCCAATAAGATAGCAATTACAACCCACGAAGTGATAAGCACTTGGGCATGCACTTGTAAACTTCCTATTTGCCAATATAAATGCTGGCCTACTTCTACACCTGATATATCGTATAATCCTTTGAATGTGTTAATGGAACATGGTATAACATTCATATTGTCCTCTGACATAAATCGAACTTAAAAAAAGTAATTATTTTGATTCAACCATTTCAGCTATTTATCAACTTACGTAACTAATAGATGGTATATTTATATGATCTATTTAGGATACCAAATAATGATATAATATGCCCAGTACTTTTTATCCTTTTATTGAAATCTAGAATTAATAACCGATTCAATAAAATAAATAGATAAAGTTCCGAAATAATTGACTTATCTTTATTATTATTTATTAATCATAATCAATCATTTCTTATATAGCTAGAATGACCTTCATAAATTGCGGATACTAATTTGTTAAGAATCAATCGGATTGAAGCTATAGCATCATCATTAGCTGGAATCGAAATATCCGCGAGATCCGGGTCACAATTTGTATCGATTATACAAATCGTTGGAATCCCCAAAATAAGACATTCTCGAAGAGCCGTATATTCTTCTTGTTGATCAACGATGATTACAATATCAGGTAACTCCGTCATATATTTGATCCCACCCAGATCTGTTTGCAAGGTAGATAATTGTCTCTTCAACATTGCTGCATCTCTTTTGGGGAAACGGGTGAGTTTCCCCATCTTTTGTTCCGCTCTTAAATCCCTGAACTTCTGAAGTCTCGTTTCTGTAGTGGACCAATTCGTTAACATACCACCGAGCCATTTTTTATTAACATAATGACACCGAGCCCTTCTTGCTGCTGATGCTACTGAATCAGCCGCTTTATTTTTTGTACCAACTATTAAAAAGTGTTTTCCCCTACTTGCTGCATCAAAAACTAAATCACAGGCTTCTGATAAAAAACGAGCAGTTCTAGTAAGATTTGTAATATGAATACCTTTACGCTTTGCAGAAATATAAGGTGCCATTTTTGGATTCCATTTTCGAGTACCATGGCCAAAATGAACTCCTGCTTCCATCATCTCTTCCAAATCGATGTTCCAATATTTTCTTGTCATTTTTCCCCACACTTCCCTTTTTTAAGAAAAAATAAAGGAGGTAGCCTGAAATAAATAAATGTTCCGACGGAACCTTCTACCGAGGATTGACCGTTGATATACGATCAAAACCATTAGGAATTCATTAGAATTTTTATTACCAAATACCACAAAATCCGATCAAATAAATAAAAAACTAAATAAAGAATTGAATTTAAATTCAGTGAATTTAAAGAATGAATCTCTTATTAGGAATCCTGAAATTGTGTAAATAATTCTTCTGATGTATCGTGTAAATTGTTTTGGACACAAAAACAAACTAGCTCTCTATGATGGAACAAAATATCTCTCATTTTTGCCTTGAATAGATTTTTATTTTTTATTTCCAAATAACTACCCCTTTGTTGCTTTGAACGGTGCATTAGTTTTTTGAATCCGGTACCAACGGGTATAATTCCTCCCAGAACAACATTCTCTTTTAGGCCTTTCAACCAATCAATACGACCTCGTAGGGCAGCTTTTGCTAAAACTCGAGCAGTTTCTTGAAAACTAGCTTCAGATATGAAACTTTGAGTATTCAAGGATGCCTTAGTTATTCCCAATAGAATTGCTCGATAGCAGATTGTTTCATCCAAAGCACGTCCTGCTCGTTCCGCTCGTAATAATCCGATGAGTTCTCCGGGTAAAAAAACATTAGACATTCCATCTTCGGAAACCAACACTTTTGATGTTATTTGTCGCACAATAATCTCTATATGTTTATTATGGATCTGTACCCCCTGGGATCGATAAACCTCTTGTATCTTATTAACCAAAGAGATACGACTTTGGGCTATGGTTAGCCCGGCACCGATCATGAATCCCCAAGGGATTCCCAAAATTCTTGGTATACGGTCATTCCAACCTTTAACTCTCTTTTCGAGGTTCATTGATATTGAATCCACCGAACGTACTTCGAGAACTTGTTCTACTTTTGGAAGACCCTGCGTTATGTCACCAGATCTCGATTTTTCATATATAAATGTAACTAATGTATCTCCTTCATAAAAGATTTCTCCATAATGACCATGAACTGTTGTTCCTGGAGTGGCCAAATAAGGTTTAGCAGATCTTATTACTAAAGAGTCAACATGAACAATTAGAACTTGACCGGATTTTATGTGTGGTCCATATTTGAATAAACATACATTTTCGCAAATAAACTGCCCGAGACTCATTATTGTGGATGGTTCATCACAATAATCGTGATGCGGAAAACGCCAATTTAAATCCAATGGATTCAAAATGATGTCACTGCAAGGATCTGGATTATAAATATTCCTATTTTCATCCATTAAACAATATTTAAATACTTGAAAAGTCTGTTTAAAATAGTCAAGCAGTAAATATTTCTTTAACAAGATTTGATTATGAGTTATTAAACGGTAAGATGAATAAAAATTCAGGATTTTAGGTACAGTAATACCTAAGGGACCCAAGAAATTTAGAATCGAAATTCTAGAATCTTCTTTAATAGATTCTTTTATCATATTGTTATATTTCGAATCATAGAATGGGCCAATTCGAGAACAGTTGGATGATGACAAAATTATCAAAGAGGGGAATTCCTTATTTCGATTCAATAACGTACCAGGAGTTCCCTTCTGTTGAGTAAGTGAGGGAATCCCCACCTTAGTATAAAAAGGATTAATATTGGTAAAATCTAATTCATTATGGCAAAGAAATCCCGAACCCGCCGTATCATTCCTTTTTACAATATATGAAATGGGGGACTTAACTAACTCAATTCTTATGAAATCCCGAATCAAATTATTTGTCCTTATTTGAACAAAGGAAGCCTGAACCTCTTCTATAGAACCACTTTGCTCTTGGTTCCAATTCAATACTAAGCAAGTCCGAACTAATTGAATACTTGTTTGAGAAATTCCTCGAATTGGCTTGCCATTTCCATAAAGGATATAATTGACAACTCTCAGTTGGACATTATCCCTTTCTGGCAAGGGATCCTGGGGGAAAAATGTTGCTAAATTGATCCCATCGGCTATTTTATAGGTAACTACAGGTCGAACCAAAACAAAATACTTTTTCTTGGTAGGTGTGATCCGCTGTACATAGATCCAATTTTTCCATTTTTTAGATTCCTGAAAATTCTTTTTTCCCGTTCCTGGCGGTATTAAAATGCCGCTGTACTTGGATATCTTATCTGTCTCTCCAGGAAAATGGATATTCCCAGAAAAAATTTTCAGTTCAATATTTTTTTTTTTTTTCTCCAGTCGAACCAATCCACTGACTTGGCTTCTTATATTTAAAGTGATTTGTGTATTTATTCCAATAATACTATTGTTCCGGACCATTATGAACGAGGATACAGGTAAGATATGCACTTCCTCGGGAATGAAAAAAAAAAGATCTACTTTCATTTGGTATTTTGAATTCAATTCTTTTGTTCCTCGATACTCAATCAAATTCTCTTTTTTAACAAGGGAATCCGCCTCTACAGTCCCATATTTAATGATTCCAGAACTGCTTCTTTTGTATCGGGGATCATCGAAATATGCAAAAATACTATTTTTACGTAAAATACCGTTTATGGGTATTTCAATCGAAATACCAAAACGAGGTATTAATTCTTTCTCTCGCTCTTGATCATAATATTGTAATGGAATTATGAATCTATTTCTTCGCTTCTTCGCCAACAAATAAGAACTCTCTTGTTGAATAGAAGGATATAGGAAATTCCAATGGCCGTTGGGTATGATTTGATTGGATCTTGAATAATCAATAAACCTACCCCCTTTTTTACCAAGGGATTCCGAGCTGAATAATTTCTGTCTCACCCGATCATTAATCATTGAGAAGTCAGAGCTATCTTTCCTTTCGATAGAAAAAGAATTAACGTTTATTTGATCTTGATCCTTGTGGAGTGAAAAAGACACTATACTAGATCCGTGCATACCCACTGCTAATATCCATAAATGACTTGTTTTTGGTAATAGATGGACATTTCCATATGTATATTCAGGCGCATGGTATACATCGGTACTCCAGTGCATTTCTCCTTCTAATTCAGAATAAATATGTTTTCGAACCCTCTCTTTAAAATTCAAAGTGGATGCTCCGGCGCGAATCTCCGCAATCACTTGCTCTGATTCTACATATTGATCATTTTGAACTAAAATCAAACTTTTTGGTGGAATATTTAGATTATGTATAATATCCTGACTTTCAATAGTTACATGTAGGTCTATAGAACATAGAAAAGCAGGATGCCCATGACGAGTACGCGTGGGATGAACCAAATCCTCATTGAATTTAATTTTTCCATTAGAAGGGGCTCGTAGGTGTTCGGCAGTACCACCGGTGAATACTCCACCGGTATGAAAAGTTCTTAATGTTAATTGAGTCCCGGGTTCTCCAATTGATTGACCCGCAATAATACCTACGGCTTCCCCCAATTCGACCAGGTCGCCATGGGTAGGACTCCTACCATAACATAATTGACAGATCCAAGATGCACTTCTGCAAGTAAAAGGAGTTCTAATATATATTGGCTGTACTCCAAAGGTTATGAATCGATTAACAAGTCCAATACCAATATCTTGATTCCGAATGGCAATGCATCGCGAAGCCATATAGATATCGTCCGCTAATACACGACCAATTAATGTTTGGATAAAAATCTTTTCGGTCATCCCATTTTGAGGACTTACAGAAATACCTCGGATAGTCCCACAATCCGTTCTACGTACAATAATGTGTTGAACTACTTCAACAAGTCTACGCGTGAGGTATCCAGCATCTGATGTTCGTACAGCAGTATCCACAACTCCTTTACGGGCTCCATAGCAGGAAATTATATATTCCGTCAAAGAAAGCCCTTCCCGTAAGTTGCTTTGAATGGGTAAATCGATCATTTGTCCTTGGGGGTCCGACATTAATCCTCTCATGCCCACTAATTGGTGTACCTGAGATGCATTTCCTCTAGCTCCTGAAAAAGACATTAAATAGACTGGATTAGAGGAGTCGGTCATCCGAAAATTAGGATTCATCTCTTGTCTCAAATATTCACTTGTAGCATACCATATTTCAATGGATTGACGTAATTTTTCTACTGCATGTACATTCCCATAATGATGATGTTTCTCCAAAATAAGACTTTGTTGTTCAGCATCTTGGACTAACCATCCTTTAGAAGGTATTGT